GGGAAAGGGACCCACAATGCCCTGTATGTCTTCCTCATTTGTTCATACCATTTCCACTTTTTTTGCGAGTTCCTCAAGAATGAAGAGTTCCCGGCACTGGCGAGTCTCACCCACTCCAAAAAGAGTCCCCGCACGGGGAAACTTAGTCTTCCAACCCACTCCTTTCCTCTTCGCCCGCACTTGGTTCTCGGACTATTCCTTGTAGAATTAAGTCCCCGTAGTAAATTCTGGCTATGTGGATACTCATTCTAAACCACATGGGAGGTGCGTTCCTAAGGAGGTTACCGGCTCAAAAGATTACGAGACTTTTCCCCCCACTAGAGTCCGTCCTGAATTCAACCAGATACTGTGCAAGGGAAGTGTCCGGGTTCCCTTTACGAGGCAGACGAAGTGCGGGTGTGCATCCGATGATCCGGTTCAACTCGCTAGCCTAAGTGCCCACGGATAGAGTTTTGATGAGGATAAGCCCACCAAAAACCTATCATAGATGCGGGTACATTAGAGATTCGAAGGGATTATAGTTCCATTTTCTAGCGTTTATGTTGTAGGTCAACTCTATGACGCAAGGAGATACAGGAGCCATTAATATGGACCACTTTTCTCCCTACACGGGACGCCACCACGACAAACCTTCCGGGTCAAAGATGATTGAAGGAAGTTTTCATTCTATAAATCAACTCCCATATCATTTTGGCTTCACTCAAAAATCGGTCGCTCCTATGGCCTATCTTGCGGCAAGGCCCTTGCAGTGTCAAGCTGTAATAACCAAGGTTGGTCTACCCGCCTACTCAAAGGCGGGCAAATAAATGCTCCTCCTCTTTTTCTACACAGAGACGTCTACCTCGACTATACCATACTGAGCTTTCCTCCCGACATTTGAATATTGATTGGGAAGGGCGAGTTGATGAGACCTTCGAGTCGCGTCTCAACCTCCCTCTCCCTTAAATGCTCGCTTAAAAGCCCCCATTCTCCGTTGGACGAAGAACTCTCTCCAGAACTCCATTGGTGTTTGGTGAACCATAACTGCAACTATAGACTCTGTTACTGGACTGCTACTACTATTTATTGAGGGGTAGGGGAGGGAAGAAGGATAGGGTGATGAATTGGTGATGATGAAAGGATAATGAGAGGCCCAATTTAGGTGTATGTAGTGACCCAACAGTAGGATTAATAGAAGTCTCAATTGACCCACTCGGTTGTTCATCACACCCATCATCTGCCAAGATAGACCCATGACCACATCGCTTCGGATTAGATGGTAATGGCAGGGGTTCACGAATGACAGACAGGGCTTCTGCTCAACCCGAAGCCACGAGCGAGGATATTGCATGAGATATCGGCTCCAACAGGATAAAGGCCTCAGGTGCGGGAGGATTTGATTTTCGGGGGAATAAGAAGGTGGGATATACTTGGGGAGCTTAGTAGGGAGACCATTGTATATATGGGTGGATGAACCCTCTTGGTAAGCGGTATTAAGCAGCTCTGGCAGAACCAGTGGCCGACCATACTCACTGTCTGGGTACTATGGGTAATAGGGTAATGCCGACACAACCATCTCCTTCATAGGCCCAGGGAGGGAGGATAAAAATGTTGGGATTCGGCTTTGGTGGATTGACCTTTATTTACAGGTGAGAGAAGTGTGTGATGATAAGGATTCATCATCGACTTTCCGCTTTCCTTTATCATGTGCTAAAAAAGGATGGATCAGACTCATGCTTGACACTGTTTTCCCTTATTCGGGGGGGGGTACTACCACCACTGCAAATGGGATAGTGACTACCTTCCCTGGTGACGAACTCAGGGACATCATAGTGGTCAAATGGATCATTGTCGATGTTAAGTACTAGGTCAAAATAATCCGATTTTGCTAAGGGAATTTGAGACTTTTTGAGACTAAGAAGGTACTGATTGTATAAGGGAAGTCATACTTTTTCGTGTCAGTAGCTGAAGACACCACTTGGATTAGACATGGACGTCCCAACAGGAGGTTGTTATAGCTCGGTGGAGCATCGACTGCATGAAGAATAGTGGGTCTGATAGCACGACCGACTTGCAGGGGCGACTGACTTGATCCTAGAGACTTGTGTTCCTCTTCACCATAGGCTTCAATGATAAGACCATTCGGTTGCAACTGATTAATGGGAACACGTAGGAAGTCAAAGACGGCTTTAGATATTCAGTGTTGACCCGTTCTCCACTAAGACCCTCTACGTGCCAGGCTCGTATAAAGCTTGGTTATGAGGAAAGGCAATGTCGGGCAAGTCGTTTCCAGAAAAGGTCATTGTTTCAGGCACAATTCACTGGCATATCAATTGTAAGTGATTCACCTAGATGTCTTCTGGAACATCTGAGGTTTGGAGATCCTGATCGGACAAAGTTCTGTGAACATGTGAGGTACGCAGTAGTTCAATGATGGCAATTTGTGTTGGGATGCGCTCAAGTCGTTACTATGGGAGGGCTTGTCAAGTAAATCCTCCGAGGTTAAGGAGTTTCCGCCCCGAATCATGATAGGATTATCGGGTGGTGATCCGGTTGTGGCCGTTGCGAATTCTGCCTTGCTTACTTCCTTGCTTCGCCAGACTTAAAAAGAACGACTACGACTAATAACATGGACTAAGGGGAACACCTTGCTATTGCTCGCCTTCGGACTAAAAGCTAGGAAGAACTACCTTTCGAAAAGATACGACTACTGACACCTTAGTCACTCCTTTAGGTCCGTTAAGGTGAGTGTAAGGAAGTGACCCAGCAAACGGAGGAGCAAACGTAGGCCCCCCCAAAAGGGGGCCGAAGCTGCAAACGGAGGAGCAAGTGTAGGCGACCCCAAGGGGGAGCAAACTACGGCTTGGCTTTCAAGCCTACGTGCGCAGGAGCAGCAAGCGTAGGCCCCCCAAAAAAGGGGGGCCGAAGCTGCAAACTACGGCTGAGAGCCATCTGGCTCGAAAGCCGGAGTGCGCGGGAGCGCACTGGAGTTTTCGGAGCTGCTTGCTTTCTTTGTTTGAGGAGCTGGATCAGATCTAGAGTCATCACGCGAAATAAAGGATGGCTGGCGTAAAGCTCTTTCGCTTGGGCTTTGATTCAATGGCGGGTCAATATCAATAAACTGTTCTTTCTTGTTTGTTGTATCTTTTCGAATATGAGTTGTCGAGCCCTCTGCTATATCCGTTTTTGTGACAAATGCTTAGAATCTCCCCGTGGGCATCGGGGATAATAGGACCTCTCATCCAATATCTTTCTTTGTCACCGAGCTCCCACCAGATCGTATTCCGCAACACTCTATCCCGCCGATGGAACAGTTTGAGTTCCCAACGGATCTAAATATTCCATCCAACCGAGTGGAATTAGTGAAAACGGCCTATTCGATTTCCGATTCAGAAGCACTTAATGATGATGAGTCGGTCGGCGCCAACTTGAGGGATTGAGAGCTCTATTCATTCCCAGGGGTGGGGTGGAAGACTATGGGCTTTCTTAATGCCATGCCTCTTCTACCGGTCTGCTCAACAGAAATTTTCCGGTGCGCTGGCTGGAAGGGGGTGGAATGTACACGAACGATAGCGGATGCAGTACGAAAACTTATGCGAGCGAGTGAGAGTTCCAGTGGAGAGGAGTTAAATCAAATGCAGCTACTATTTTTCCCGGTCGAGTGGGTTACCTCAGGCCTCAAAGCAATAGATAGCTCGTATGCTGAAGCCTTCTTATTCATTTCCACCCGGTGCTGACCCAGCCATCTAGAGGAGGTTTAGGATTGGCAAGATTTAGGGCGATCAATCGAGCTATAGAAAGAAGGGTCTCCAGGAAGCTCTCCTTAGCAGGGTTCAGAATGAACACTCGACTAAAAGGTTTGGGTGCAAAGAGGGTATACAGGGGTGCCTGCCCCTGGGGGAAGAATGACCACTGGGGCCCCCGTCCCAGGGGTTGGCTTCGCCTTCGTTACTAGTGCAGATGGATCTCGATATGCAGCCTTCACTTGGTCAACTGAATTCACACCCAGGATTGGAGGGAGCTGCTGCTTCAACTCGGTCAAATGCAACTGCTGGTATTGGTGCTACTTAAACCACCTATGTTGCTGGGACTTAAACTGCGACTGGCAAATCTACTACTGATGGATCAAACACTGGATTTTTAACTGGAATGGCAAGGTAAACGACTGACTCTGGATCTAGATATGCATATTGAATTGGATCTGCTTCGGCTCCTTCTAGGTTCTTTCCTGCTACTTTTGATTCAAATTCCATCTGGTTAACTGGCTGCGGATTCAGAGATTCTTACTCATTTCCAACTTTCCTATGAATGAGTTTCTGCCTCAGCTGCTTTTTATGCTCTCCATACCTTCGTCGCTGCCTTCGCCTACGCGACTACTGTCTCTGCTGCTCCTGCTCGGTCAACACCATCAACTACTAGTGCCCTTCCTGCCCGCTTCCGGAACTGGAACTTGGACTGATGGAACTCTTTCCCTTGCCTTTGGGACTGCTGCCTGCCCTGCTTCCCTCTTGCTTGGAATTCACTGCTCTCTCCATTCACTTCAAAGATGAAGGAGTCTATTTCTTCATAAAGGGAGTATACTTCATACAGATAGTCGACGTCAAGCCTATACAGTTTAGAAGGAGGACTATCTCAATACCTGAACAGACTCCTCTCATTGGTTTGGTTGGTTATCCTCTGACTGGCTTGCGGCGCTTCCCCTAGATTGCTCGACATGTCTTTCCGACTTGGACGTTTTTTGTTCATAGCAGTAGCGGCTCTAAGGTGGGTAGCCTCTCTTTTCTGCATTCATTCCCTTTATGGCCCTCTATCCGCCATTACCTTCCCGAAAAAAGAGATGACCAACGGATTAGGGACCCCTTTTCCTCTGTTCACCAAAGTTAGAGTGTTCTTCCATGAATCTCTTCTTAGCCGACTTATTTATTGAAAGTTGGATTAATAGTATAGTATCTAAGAATGCAAGCGATAGATGGTCGCAGCCATGATCCCTTAACGGGCTCTTTCACCCCTGTTTTAGTCGGACCTAGTAGCACGTCTCCCCCCGCGGAAGACAATTGATACGGTTTTGAATATGCTGCTAATCTTTTTTTCTTCTTTTGACTGTGAACCAAGCCGGTAACCCACGTGACACTTACTTTACCCAAACTTCCTGAAAAAGTGGTTGATTGAAGTTTGTAAACAGAGTCGGCTACTGACAAGTCCTAACTGTGGCATGTGAAACTGGTTCCAGCCTTGATTTATTGTCTTGACTAGGAAGGTGGACTCAGTCCATGTATGCTGTAGTGAGAGACCCGGACTCGCATAGAGGTTCACTTTATATGCAATTAGTTGAATTCAAACATGTAACAAAACTTCCAGACTTTTATGGCGGGAACCTATCACTCCAATTTTTAGTTTTAAAAAAGGAAAACGGTCTCAAAGGCCATTAAAGAGGCTTTTAACGCTTTGAATATACGAAGTTTGCCCACTTGACAACTAGAGCAAATCCGGGATGTACTTGGTTTCCCAGAAAAATAGATAGCATCAGAAGAACGTAAAAACTGTAATGTGCGAGGATGACCAAGACGCGAATGCCAAATAAAGTCTGTAGCGCGGATGGAGGGTTCCGCAGAAGCCGTCAAAGCCATAAGAGCGTCGCCATGCTGCCGCAGAACATATAGATCACCTTCTCTATTCCCTCTGGCGATCTGCTTCCCGGTACGAAGATCCTTCACAGAAAAGTCCCCAGGGGTAAACAAAAAGGTGCATAGCTTATCTCGAGTAAACTGTCCCACTGAGAGTCCATTTTTTTTATATTCGGCACATACAAACAATCATTTCACTGTCATAAACCTTATGAATGAGATAGAGATACATCACCGATACCCAATGCCGGAATAGATGCACCGTTCCCAACTACAATGTTGCTGTGGCCAGTTTAAGGTCGAAGAGAGGAGAAGTTCCCTGAATTACCTGTCATATGGCTGGAGGCACCGGTATCAGGGTACCAATTAGGATCTCCAGGTGAGGTGATGGACATGGCAGCAAAAGCTTGAGTAGGCGGTTCAGACTGATAGGCTTGGTTGAACCGATGATAGCAGTCAAGAGCTGAGTGGCCGGGTTTGCCACATACCTGGCAAGCAACAGCTGGAGAACTCGCAGGGCCTGGGCCGAGAAGGCCGGCCAAATGAGGAGGATAACGGAAACCACGTCCCATGTCAGGTGGGCCAGCAAAACTAGAACCACTACTGGAAGAGTAGTCAGAGTCACGCCCAGAAAAAGAGTAAAAGCCACGACCGGGATTAACATACCCACGACCATAATAGGAATTGGGACCACGACCTGGATTGTAAAAGCCACGACCGCGGCCTCGATAACCACGAGATCGTCCTCGTCCAGGCACACCGCGACCACGTCCACGTTGGGAGAACATGGCCGTACCAGAAAGAGATGAATCGGGGGGTGGAGAGGGAGGGGATTGCGAAGACTGAGATGTCTGAGAAAGCCGGATTTCTTGGTTGAGAAGGAGAGCACGGAGGTCTTCAAAGGTAGGCATGGGTGGCTTGGCACAGACAGAAGAAGTAACAAACATTTCGTAAGAGGGACCTAGGCCAGACAGAATATGAAGCACCTTGTCTTCATCAGAGACTGGGCATTGAATAGCAGCTAGGGAATCTGTGATAACCTTGAAATTGATAAAGTAATCAGAGATGGATAGGGTCCCCTTTTTTGCAGGTATGAAGTTGGTACTTGAGGGTAAGTTATCGGGCTTTAGAATGCTGGGAGAAGGATTTATCGAGAGATATCCAGATATCACGAGAGGAGGATAGGCCGACGGTTTGGGCTAAAACGTCTTCGGACAAGGTTGCGTTAATCCAACTTATGAGCAGCTGATCAACTTTGAGCCAGTTAGTGTAAGCGGGGTTGGGGATGATCTTCGTAGGATCAGTTGCAGATGGAATAGACTTGGGTGGGGCGGGAATCGAGCCATCGATGTAGCCAAAAAGGTCCTGGCTCAAAAGTATTGGCATAAATTGACTTTTCCACAAAAGGTAATTGGAGTTGGTTAGCTTGATTGAAACGAGAGAGGTAATGGATGGGAATGGGAAATAACTCTTGGGATCCATGAGAAACGAATGAAAGAAATAGAACTTATTAGAATTTTTAAAAGAGAGAGATGAAGAAAACGAACCGATGAAGAATGAAGATCGATCAGAAGAAGACGAGAATCACGATGTGCCTGAAGAGACGATGAACAGAGAGGAGCGAAGATCGTTGATCGTGGGCCTGCCTGGTCGCTCTGATACCATGAAGAGAATAGTGCGATCAACCCTAATTCGTTGATGATTAGGGTTAACTTTGTTACGAGAGATTATATAGATGGTTTAGAAAACTATTACATAAATGCCCTTGGTCGGATAAAAACCGAAAAACATTCGTATTTCGTTCTATTCGTTAATACTCCCCCTCAAGTGGAGTGTCGGTGCTTCGCGACAGTCAACTTGCTTCGTAGCCAGTGAAACCGATCTTTAGCAAGAGCTTTAGTGAATATGTCGGCGAGTTGTGACTGGAAAGAAACATAGATAACTCGGAGAGCACGACTCGCTACTTTTTCCCGGACAAAGTGATAGTCAATCTCGATATGCTTTGTGCGGGCATGAAAAACAGGATTATGGGCCATGTAGGTTGCACTGATGTTATCGCAAAGCAAGGTAGTAGGCTGAGAGATGTAGACGCCCAAGTCTCGTAGCAAGAACTGAAGCCAAGTGACTTCTGCAGCGGCGGAGGCTAAGGACCGGTACTCTGCTTCGGCACTCGAGCGAGACACAGTCGGCAGTTTCTTGGCACACCAGGAGACGACATTAGGACCCAGAAAGATGCAGTAGCCAGTGGTAGACCGTCGATCAAAGGGACAGCCGGCCCAATCCGCATCAGAATAGCCATAGAGATTAAGTGGCTGCGCTGGTCGGCCATGATCAAGTGTGCCTTTTACGTATCGAAATATCCGTTTGACCGCATAAAAGTGATCAACAGTAGGTCTATGCATAAATTGAAAAAAAAAATTCACGGCATAGGAAAGATCAGGCCGTGTGAGAGTGAGATACTGCAATCCTCCAACAAGGCTTCGATAAAAATAGGGGTCGGAAAACTGCGTACCAGAGTCCGGTAAAAGCTTCGTGCCAGTAAATAACGGGGTGCTCATGGGCTTGCAGTAAAGCATGGCAGCTTTCTTCAAGAGCATACTTTGTTTGAGAAAGAAAAAGTCCGGATGACGACCGTGAGGCAGCAATACCAAGGAAATAATGTAGATCACCCAAGTCAGTCATATCAAATTCCTTGCCAAGAGTAGAAATGAAAGAACTCAGTAACTGAGGATTCTCGCCTGTGAGTATGATATCGTCAACATAAAGAAGCAGAACTAGCCACCGAGCCACGAAGAATAAACATTGATGGATCAGCTTTACTACAAATAAAGCCCACATGGAGAAGGAAGTTGCTGAAACGTTCAAAGCAGGCGCGTGGGGCTTGTTTGAGGCCATAGATAGCTTTATGTAGCTTACACACATGATTGGGTCGCTCCGGGTCTTCAAAGCCAGGAGGTTGTTGCATGTAAACGGTTTCGTGGAGGACGCCATTGAGAAAGGCGTTCTTAACGTCAAGTTGTCGAATAGGCCATGATCGAGAAACAGCGACCGTAAGAAAGAACGGTACGGATGGTTGCCGGCTTAACAACTGGGCTAAAAAAAAGTATCATAAAAATCCAGACCGGGCATTTGATTGAAGCCCTTTGCAACAAGTCGGGTCTTATATCGTTCTAGTGAACCATCCGCCTTGTGTTTGGTTTTAAAGATCCAAATCCAACAATATTCATAGACGGTAAACAAGGTACCAACACGTATTGTTTCGACGAAGCGCATCATACTCATCACGCATAGCGTCACACCAATAGGAATATTTGCAAGCCTGCTTGTAGGTGGAAGGTGAAACTTCCATGTCCTTGAGAGAGAGAAAGGCCTGATAGGGGCCATCAATCGAATAGCGAGAGGAGTGGTGCGAGCCGGTCGAGCGCCACTTTTCGACCGAGTGACCATAGAATGAGAGTTGGTGGGGACAGCAACTGTGACCGTGGTTGTTTCGGCGGGAAGGGATGATGTCGCCGGAAGCGGTGGCGGTGAAGGTGGTCTGGAAGGAGACGGTGGAGCTAGATCAGTCGATGGAATGTGCACAATGGGCTCCACCTGAGAGCGAGTGGGGTTTGGCGGATCCATAACCGGAATGTGCACAACGGGCTCCACCTGAGAGCGAGTGGGGTTTGGTGAGGCAGCTCCATCTGCGAAAGGAAAGGACAGAAAATCAAAAACAACATGCCGAGAGATATAAACAGTACCTGATGAGGGCAGCGATAACCCTTTTTTTTGAAGCTATACCCCCCATGCAAATAGTTAGGGTTGATTGCGAAGAGCTGCAGGAATGTGAGGATAGCAATCCGAACACCTTCAGAAAGTAAGAATATTGTAATTAAGAAATAACCAGTTTGAGTTTGATCTAGGATTCGATATGATAATCTAATGCTTTATCATCCTAGGAAAATGCATTGGCGGATCAATGCATCGGGGGTTAAAAGGTTGAACTCAAAAATTTGCCCTTGGCGATTATTCAACTTGTTTAGGTGTTCTCTTGGACTCCCTTGAATGTGTGTTTTTTTTTTGAAATCGGCTTTTATGAATTCGAATAAGAATTGTACGATATACATAGAATAAGTAATCCCAATGCTTCTTGACTTATTCTAGTGTCGTATGGCCGTCAGTCATTATAACGACCTACTATATCATCTCATTATGGGATAGTATGGTCAACTATATAGATATTTCAATCGCTTCCTATTATTCTATCCTATGGATTTGGTTTGTGCGATTGTGGCAATGCAAGTTATGCCTAAGGAGTATTGGACCAAAAAAATGTGGAAGCATCATCAACACATACCAAATAGCTATTAACTCTTAAGACTATACATCTAAGTTTCTATGAGGTATGCACCTCA